ATGGATTTTCAGTTTATGGGGGGTAGTATGGGATCCGTGGTTGGGGAGAAAATAACCCGTTTGATTGAGTACGCTACTAACAAGTTTCTCCCTCTTATTATAGTATGTGCTTCCGGGGGGGCGCGTATGCAAGAGGGAAGTTTGAGTTTAATGCAAATGGCTAAAATATCTTCTGCTTTATATAATTATCAATCAAATAAAAAGTTATTCTATGTACCAATTCTTACATCTCCTACTACAGGGGGGGTGACTGCGAGTTTTGGTATGTTGGGAGATATCATTATTGCCGAACCCAATGCCTATATTGCATTTGCGGGTAAAAGAGTCATTGAACAAACATTGAATAAAACAGTACCTGAAGGTTCACAGGCGGCTGAATATTTATTCCAGAAGGGCTTATTCGATCTAATCGTACCACGTAATCCTTTAAAAAGCGTTCTGAGTGAGTTATTTCAGCTCCACGCTTTCTTTCCTTTGAATCAAAATTCAATAGAGCATTAAGTTCCTTTTTTATTTGTAGCAAACAAGTATTAGTTTATAAGAATCCAAGTAAAACGAATATGAATGGGGTTTCTTTGTTGACATAAGATCTAAATTGTAAAAAGAATCAAAAGTTGCGGATAACTCCTTTTTATCTATATTCTTGATTACTAATTCAGTTAAGAGGCCTCTATCAACAAGAAAAAAGTGAATTCTTTTTTTCGTTAAATTCTAGGAAAATAAAAAAATTTTTGTTCTATGTCTTCCGTATGTATAGATAATCCAAATATAGAATTCTAGAATATAGAAACTATAGATATGATCTATGCTTTTGTACCTTCTATACTCACTTAGATATATACTTAGATTTATACTAATTAAACATAGAAACTATAGATATGATCTATGCTTTTGTACCTTCTATACTCACTTAGATATATACTTAGATTTATACTAATTAAACTTTGAATTCTAATTATTAATATTAATTAATTAGAATTATTCTAATTATTTAATTCTTAATAAGATAAGATATCTTTAGAAATAATAATAATAACAGGTACAAATAGTAAATTGAGGTATCCTTTATATGACAACTTTCGACTTTCCCTCTGTTTTGGTGCCTTTAGTAGGCTTAGTATTTCCGGCAATGGCAATGGCTTCTTTATTTCTTCATGTTCAAAAAAATAAGACTGTTTAGATCTGATGGGCCCAACTCTGATCCATTTTTTTTTTTTTCAAAACTAAGACTTGTATCATAACGCAGATACCTATTTAGTGTAAGTTTAGTGTAAGAAGGTATAACATGCGGCGCTTCCATCGAAAAGGGGCTCTTTGGCCTGTAGAAAGATGATATGGGGTAAAGGAGTTCTATCTATTTGAAAAAATCTCAGAATCGCTGAATCGCTGGATGGCTGAACTGTAAAATTGGTACATCTATATGTATGTATATTGATGGGATCATACGAAGGGTATGTTTTTATTTTAGATCTAACCAATTTGATAAATTACTCTTAAAGGTTCACATCAAACTAGTACTAGTTGATGAGAGTTACTTCGGAAACAAAAAGAGTAAAGTCTAGGGTATTCTCTCAATTCCAATAAAACGAAACCAGATCAAGTATGAGTTGTCGATCAGAACATATATGGATACAACCTATAACGGGGTCACGAAAAACAAGTAATTTCTGCTGGGCCATTATCCTTTTTTTAGGTTCATTCGGATTCTTATTGGTTGGAACTTCCAGTTATCTTGGGAGAAACTTGATATCTTTATTTCCGTCTCAGCAAATCCTTTTTTTTCCACAAGGGATTGTGATGTCTTTCTATGGGATCGCGGGTCTCTTTATTAGCTCCTATTTGTGGTGCACAATTTCGTGGAATGTAGGGGGTGGTTATGATCGATTCGATAGAAAAGAAGGAATGGTGTGTATTTTTCGTTGGGGATTCCCTGGAAAAAATCGTCGCATCTTCCTCCGATTCCTTATAAAGGATATTCAGTCCGTCAGAATAGAAGTTAAAGAGGGTATTTATGCTCGCCGTGTCCTTTATATGGATATCAGAGGCCAGGGGGCCATTCCCTTGACTCGTACTGATGAGAATGTTACTCCACGGGAAATTGAACAAAAAGCTGCCGAATTGGCCTATTTCTTGCGTGTACCGATTGAAGTATTTTGAGAAATGAGCTGAGAGAGTGAATGCTTTCTCAGCAGGAAGGAAAAACTAAAGAATCCCCCTTTTTTCTATACCATAACTTAACTGAAGTTTCTTCATAACGCTCGTTCTAGTCAAAGAAGACGTATACGTAGTGTAACAACCACAAAACAAAACCATTTTTGTGGTCTTTTATGTGTATGGAAATCTACACAACTTAATTCAATAACAAAAAAATTAAGTAACAAATCAAAAAATGGATTCATTCTTTCTATTTTCTATCAAAGCAGTTCGAAATACATAAATTTTTTGATTCCGGACTCTGAGTAGTCAGTGAAAATTTTTTAAAATATAAGATAGTTTGATA